TTATGTATATATTTATATTATATGAAAAATTTTTAAAAACGGCTCAATAAATTAAATAAATTATAATTTACTTATATATATATATATATATATATTAAATATTTAATATATTAATATATATATATTAATATAATAATTATAAAAAAATTAAAATTAATTATATTAATATATTATTTATTTGAATTAATATACATTGTTTATTACTTAATTTTGTATTTAATAAGAATATTATGAAAAGAAAGAAAAAGAAATTATTAATTGTTTAATAATTTCTATTAAATATTTTAATATAAAAAAAAAAAAAAAAAATTCTATTTAAAAAAATTTACATATAAATAAATTTTTTATGGTTTTAATAATTTATTTAAAATTTATTTTACATATAAATTTTAGTGTTAATTTTACTTTATTTTAATAATAATTTAATTTATTTGTAGTAATTAATATTAAATAATTTAAGAAATTAAGATTTAGTAATATTTGAATTAATAACAAATTTTGTGCCAGCAGTTGCGGTTAAACAAAAGTTAATTTAAATTTTATTAGTAATTAATAAATAATTGAAAATTTATAATAATTTTATTATAAATTAAAATAATATAAATTTTAAATTATTAGGTGAAATTTTAATTTAATTTAATATTATAATGTATTTATGATTTAATAAATTTTATAAAAAACTAGGATTAGATACCCTATTATTAAAATTTAAATTGAAAATACTAAAATAGTAGGTAATTATTTATTGAAACTTAAATAATTTGGCGGTATTTTAGTTCATTTAGAGGAATCTGTTTATTAATTGATAATCCACGAATAAATTTACTTAATTTTTTTATTTTGTATATCGTTGTTAAAAAAATATTTTTTAATAATAATAATATTTAAAAATTTAAATTGAAAATTAAATCAGATCAAGATGCAGATTATAATTAAGAATATAATGGATTACAATAAATTTATTTAAATGGATATTAATTTGTAAAAATTAATTAAAGGTGGATTTAAATGTAATTTTATTTAGTTTAATAAAATGATTGAAAATTGAAATATGTACATATTGCCCGTCGCTTTCATATATTAAAAATTGGAATAAGTCGTAACAAAGTAGAGGTACTGGAAAGTGTTTCTAGAAAGAACAAATTAGAGCTTGTTTAAAGTATTTCATTTACATTGAAAAGATATTAATATTTTAATTAATTTGAATGTAATAATTAATAAATTATAATTAATAAAAAAATTTTTAATTTTAAATAAATTATTTTAATGGGGGTTAAAGTAAATTTATTGAAAAAATTAATTAATTTATAGTAAATTAGTATTGTGAAAGAATTTTGAAATAAATGAAAAAAAAAATTGATTAAAAGTAAATTTAATTTATTGTATCTTGTGTATCAGAGTTTATTAATTAAAAATTATAGATAATTAAAATTCTCGAATTTAAAAGAGATAATTAATTATAAAAGTTATTGTTGCATAAATATTTTAAATAATTAATTGGAAATGAAATGTTATTCGTTTTTAAATATATCTAGTTTTTTTAGAAAAAAATTTAATTTTATATTATTAAAATAAAAAATTAATTAATTAATTTTTTATTTTAATAATATTATATTTTAAGGGATAAGCTTTAATTTAAATTTATATAAATTTATTTTAATTTAATTAAAATTTTTATAATTTATATTGTTAATAAATTTTAATTTATTATAAATAATTTTATTTAAAATAAAATTTAATTTAATTTTATATATTTATAAAAAAAAATTTTTGAATTTTATAAAATTTGATATAATGATAAAATTAGTATATAATAAATTATATTAGGATTAAAAAATTATTTAAGTTAATTAAAAGGAATTCGGCAAATATATATATTCACTTGTTTATCAAAAACATGTCTTTTTGAAATTAATATAAAGTTTAATCTGCCCACTGATTTATATTAAAGGGCTGCAGTATTTTGACTGTACAAAGGTAGCATAATCATTAGTCATTTAATTGATGACTTGTATGAAAGATTGGATGAAATATATACTGTCTCTTAATTATTTATAGAATTTAATTTTTTAATTAAAAAGTTAAAATGTATTAAAAAGACGAGAAGACCCTATAGAGTTTTATATTTAAATTAATTAAGATTATTTATAAATTTATTAATTAAAATTGTTTTAAATATTTTGTTGGGGTGACAAAAAAATATAAATAACTTTTTTTAAAATTTAACATATATAAGTGATTAAATGATCCAATATTATTGATTATAAGAAAAAATTACCTTAGGGATAACAGCGTAATTTTTTTTTTTAGTTCAAATAAAAAAAAAGAGTTTGCGACCTCGATGTTGGATTAAGATAAAATTTAAATGCAGAAGTTAAAATTTTTGATCTGTTCGATCATTAAAATCTTACATGATCTGAGTTCAAACCGGTGTAAGCCAGGTTGGTTTCTATCTTTTAATAAATAAAATATTTTAGTACGAAAGGATTAAATATTTAAATTAAATTTATTTAAATTGAATATTATTAATAAATTTTAAATATATTTGTTTATATTAATATATATATATGTATATATATATATATATAAACTATTTTGGCAGAAAAATGTGATGATTTTAGAATTCATTAATATATAATTTAATTATATAGATAGTAATTTTTATAAATGATATTTATATAATTTTTTTAGGTTTATTAATTTTAATTATTGGGGTTTTAGTTGGGGTGGCTTATTTGACTTTATTAGAACGTAAAGTTTTAGGTTATATTCAAATTCGAAAAGGTCCCAATAAAGTTGGTTTTATAGGGATTTTACAACCTTTTTCTGATGCTATTAAATTATTTACAAAGGAGCAAACTTATCCTAATTTTTCTAATTATTTAAGATATTATTTTTCTCCTATTTTAAGATTTATTTTATCTTTAATAATTTGATTATTAATTCCTTATTATTTTAATATGATTAGATTTAATTTGGGTGTTTTATTTTTTTTATGTTGTACTAGAATAGGTGTTTATACAGTTATAGTTGCTGGCTGATCTTCTAATTCTAATTATGCTTTATTAGGGGGATTACGGGCTGTAGCTCAAACTATTTCTTATGAAGTTAGACTTGCTTTAATTTTAATATCTAGAATTGTAATGATTATGGATTTTAATTTATTAATGTTTTTTTTATATCAAAATTATATTTGATTTATTTTTTTAATGTTTCCTTTAAGATTATGTTGAATAAGATCTAGATTAGCTGAAACTAATCGAACTCCCTTTGATTTTGCAGAAGGTGAAAGAGAATTAGTTTCAGGGTTTAATATTGAATATAGAAGAGGTGGATTTGCTTTAATTTTTTTAGCTGAATATTCTAGAATTTTATTTATAAGATTATTATTTGTTTTAATATATATAGGGGGTTTTAGATTAAGAATTATTTTTTATTTAAAGTTAGTTTTTATTTCTTTTTTATTTATTTGAGTTCGGGGTACTTTACCACGTTATCGTTATGATAAACTTATATATTTAGCTTGAAAGAGATATTTACCGATTTCTTTAAATTTTTTATTATTTTTTTTAGGTTTTAAAATTTTATTATTATAATTTAATTTTTTTTTAGTATAAATTAATAGAATAAAAATTCTTTCTTAAGTTTTCAAAACAAATGCTTAATAACAAGCTCATTAATTTTTTTTTTAATTAAATAATAAATTATCTCAATATTTATTAATAAATGGGTTAATAATAAAATATGAAAAATATAAGATGGTCAATAATTGTCCTGTAAAAATATATGGGTCTTCAACAGGTCGTGCTCCAATTCATGTTAATAAAATAACAATTACTACTATCGATCAAAATAATATTTGATTAATAGGGTAAAATTGAATTCCTTGAATTTTTTTATTGAATGTAAAAGGTAAAATAATTAAAATTAAAATAGATATTACTAAGGCAATTACACCACCTAATTTATTAGGAATTGAACGTAAAATTGCATATGCAAATAAAAAATATCATTCAGGTTGAATATGAACTGGGGTTACTAACGGGTTTGCTGGGATAAAATTATCTGGATCACCTAATAAGTAAGGGTTAGTTAATGTTAAGATTGTTAATAAAAATAATATAATAATAAATCCAATTAAATCCTTAAATGTAAAAAATGGGTGAAATGGAATTTTATCATAATTTCTATTTAATCCTAAAGGATTATTAGATCCTGTTTGATGTAAAAATAATAAGTGAATTATTGTTATTATTAAAATAATAAATGGTAAAAGAAAATGAAATGTATAGAAACGAGTTAAAGTTGCATTATCTACAGCAAATCCACCTCAAATTCAATTTACTAATATTACACCAATAGAGGGGATAGCTGATAATAAATTAGTAATTACAGTTGCCCCTCAAAATGACATTTGACCTCAAGGTAAAACATATCCTATAAATGCAGTTGCTATTAATAAAAATAAAATAATTACTCCAACTATTCATGTATATTTTAAATTAAAAGATTCATAATAAATTCCTCGTCCAATATGTAAATAAATACAAATGAAAAAAAATGATGCTCCATTTGCATGTAAAGTTCGAATTAATCATCCATAGTTAACATTTCGACAAATGTAATTTACACTGTAAAATGCTATTTCAATATTTGCTGTATAATATATAGTTAAAAATAGTCCGGTTAAAATTTGAATAATTAAACAAAGGGCTAGTAATGATCCAAAATTTCATCAAATAGAAATATTAGATGGGGAAGGTAAATCAATTAATGATCCATTAATAATTTTTAAGATAGGGTGTGATTTACGAATTGGTATAAATTTATTTATCATTAATTTATTAGTTAGATGAACGTAAAGGTCCATAAAAAATATTAGTAATTTTTACAATAGCAATTAAAGTAATAAATAAATAAATTACTAATATTATTATAATTAAAAATGTTTGATTATTATATAATTTTCTTAGATTAATTTTGTTTTCATTATTAAAAAAAAAAATTATATCATTAAATTTATTTATATCTGAATTTATTGATAAATTTAATCATGTTATTTTATTATTATATATAATTATTAAAAAAAATAATATAATTGTTATTAATATTAATATTTTTTTATAATTAAATTTAAAATTAAATAATTGATTAGATGCAATTCTTGATACATAAATAAATAATACTAATAATCCTCCTAAAAAGGTAAGAAATAAAATATAAGAAAATCAATATGTTTTAATTATTATTCCTGATAGTAAACATGTTAGTAAGGTTTGCATTAAAATTAATAAACCTATTGATATAGGGTTATTAATAAATAGTATAAATAATGAAGTTATTATTAATATTAAAGAAAAAATTATTTTTATAATTTCAAATTCAAAGAATAGTTTAAATAAAATAATAATTTTGGAGATTATTGATAAAGAAATTCTTTTTCTTTGAAGTTTTTAAAGTAAATAACTTAATTTTGATTTACAAGACCAATGTTTTTTTTTAAACTATAAAAACAAATAAATGATAATTTTAAATATGTGAACTGTTTTTATTTTAATATTTATTGTTGGTAATTTAATTTTTGTTTCTAAACATAAGCATTTATTAATTGTTTTATTAAGATTAGAATTTATTGTTTTAAGAATTTTTTTTTTTTTATTAGTTTATTTAATTTTTATTGAATATGATATATATATATTAATGTTATTTTTAGTATTTTCAGTTTGTGAAGGAGCTTTAGGTTTGTCAATTTTAGTTTCAATAATTCGTACTCATGGTAATGACTATTTTCAAAGATTTAATTTATTATAATTAATTTATATTTATTTATATATATATATATATATATATTAAATTATAAATGATAAAATTTTTATTAATAATGATTTTTATAATTCCTTTATGTTTTATAAAAAATATATTTTGAATGGTTCAAATAATATTAATATTATTAATGTTTTTGTTTATAAATTTGGGAGTGAAATTAAATTTATTTTGTAATCTTAGATATATAATATCTTGTGATATTATATCTTATGGTTTAATTTTATTAAGAATTTGAATTTCTATTTTAATAATTATAGCTAGAGAAAATTTATATAAAGTAAATTATTATGTAAATTTTTTTTTATTTAATGTAATTTTTTTATTAATTATATTATATTTAACTTTTAGAACACTAAATATATTTATATTTTATTTATTTTTTGAGGGTAGATTAATTCCCACATTATTATTGATTATTGGTTGGGGGTATCAACCTGAACGGATTCAAGCTGGTATATACTTATTATTTTATACTTTATTTGTTTCTTTACCTTTATTAATTGGTATTTTTTATATAAATAATAAAATAGATTGTATAATAATTTATTTTTTAAAATTTTTTAATATAAATATTTATATATTATATATTTCTATAATTTTAGCTTTTTTAGTTAAAATACCTATATATTTTGTTCATTTATGATTGCCTAAGGCTCATGTAGAAGCTCCTGTTTCTGGTTCTATAATTTTAGCTGGTATTATGTTAAAATTAGGGGGGTATGGATTATTACGTTTGATAATTTTTTTACAGGAAATTAATTTAAAATTAAATTATATTTGAATTGTTATTAGATTAATTGGTGGTTTTTATATTAGATTAAAATGTTTTTGTCAGGTTGATATTAAATCTTTAATTGCTTATTCTTCAGTTGCTCATATAAGAATTGTTATTAGAGGAATTATAATTATAAATTATTGAGGATTTATTGGTTCTTATATTTTAATAATTGGTCATGGATTATGTTCTTCTGGAATGTTTTGTTTAGCTAATATTAGTTATGAACGTTTACATAGACGAAGTTTATATATTAATAAGGGTATAATAAATTTTATACCTTCTATAAGATTATGATGATTTTTATTAATGTCTTCAAATATAGCAGCTCCTCCTAGATTAAATTTAATAGGGGAAATTAGATTAATTAATAGATTAATAAGATGATCTTGAATTTCTATATTTATGTTAATATTAATTTCTTTTTTTAGAGCTGGATATAGATTATATTTATATTCTTTTGTTCAACATGGAAATTATTATTCTGGTGTTTATAGTTATTATACTGGTGTATCTCGGGAATATTTAATTTTAATATTACATTGATTACCTTTAAATATTTTAGTATTAAAAATTGATTATAGAATAATTTGATTTTATTTAAATAATTTAATAAAAATATTGATTTGTGGTATCAAAAATATGAATGATTTCATTTTAAATTATTAATAATATAAAATATTCTATTTGTTTTATTTCATTTTTTTTTTTATTTTTAATAATAATAATAAATTTTTTTTTTATAATTTATTTTATTATAAATGATATAGTAATCATAATAGAATGAGAGATTATTTCTTTTAATTCTTTAAGAATTGTTATATCTATTTTATTAGATTGAATATCTTTATTATTTATAATATTTGTTTTTTTAATTTCTTCTGTTGTTATTTATTATAGAAAAAGATATATAAGATCAGAGTTAAATTTAAGTCGATTTATTATTTTAGTTTTATTATTTGTTTTTTCTATAATATTATTAATTATTAGTCCAAATATTATTAGAATTTTATTAGGTTGAGATGGATTAGGATTAGTTTCTTATTGTTTGGTAATTTATTATCAAAATTTAAAATCTTATAATGCTGGTATATTAACAGCTTTATCAAATCGTGTAGGTGATGTATTTATTTTAATTGTTATTTCTTGAATATTAAATTATGGTAGATGAAATTATATTTTTTATTTAGAATTTATAAATAATGATTGAGAAATAAAAATAATTGGAAGAATAATTATTATAGCAGCTATAACTAAAAGTGCTCAGATTCCTTTTAGATCTTGATTACCAGCTGCTATAGCAGCTCCTACTCCAGTTTCTGCTTTAGTTCATTCTTCTACTTTAGTTACAGCAGGGGTTTATTTATTAATTCGATTTAATATAATATTATTAGATATGTTTTTTTTAAAATTATTATTATTATTATCTGGTTTAACTATATTTATAGCTGGTATTTCTGCTAATTATGAATTTGATTTGAAAAAAATTATTGCTTTATCTACATTAAGTCAATTAGGTTTAATAATAAGAATTTTAAGAATAGGATTACCTGATTTAGCTTTTTTTCATTTATTGACTCATGCTATATTTAAGGCTTTATTATTTATATGTGCTGGAATTATTATTCATATAATAAATGATATACAAGATATTCGTTTTATAGGGGGAATTAGTTTATATGTTCCTCTAACTTCTTTATGTATGAATATTTCTAATATAGCTTTATGTGGTATTCCATTTTTAGCTGGGTTTTATTCTAAGGATTTAATTTTAGAATTAGTTAGATTTAGAAATTTAAATTTATTGGTATTTTTTTTATATTATCTTTCTACTGGGTTAACAATATTTTATAGATTTCGTTTAATAATATATTTAATAGTAAATGATTTTAATTTATTAAGAGTTTTTAATTTATATGATGAAGATTATGTTATGTTAAAAAGAATATTTGTTTTATTATTTATAAGAATTATTAGAGGAAGATTTTTAAGTTGAATGATTTTTTCTTACCCTTATATAATTTATTTACCTATAAATTTAAAAATAATAGTTATTTATGTTAGATTAATTGGTGGATTATTAGGTTATTTTATTAGAAATATAAAAATTTATTCTGTAAATAAATTTTTAAAAACTTATAATTTAAGAAATTTTTTATGTTTAATATGATTTATACCTAATTTATCTACTTATGGTTTAAGATATTATTTTCTCAATATAGGTCAGTTTTTATTAAAAAATATTGATATAGGTTGAAGAGAAATTTATAGTGGGTTTGGTATAATACAAGTATTAAAAAAATATTCTATTTTTTATAATATTTATCAAATAAATAATTTTATAATTTATTTATTTAGATTTATTATTTGAATAATTATTTTATTTATAGTATTAATATTTAGAAATTAAAATTTAAATAGCTTATAAATTAGAGCATAATATTGAAGATATTAAGGAAATATAATTATTTTTAAATATTTATAAAAAATAATTTTTTATTTTTACAGTGAAAGTGTAAGGTTTTAATTAAACTATATAAACAGAAATATTAATGGAATTTAACCACTAAAAATTAAGTTAGCAGCTTAATTTTAATCTTTATATTTCTTATTTAATTGGAATAAATAATTCAATTTTATCATTAACAGTGATATACCTCTATTTTGGTTTCAATTAAAGGAAAGTAAGTGAAGTGATTAAGTAATTATGAATAAATTTATTATTAAATAAGGAGTTAATTAAACTCTTTCTTTTAAGTCGAAATTAAATGCAGTATTGCTTCTTATTTAAGATAAATTAATATAATATAATATTTTTTGAATGCAAATCAAATGTTTTTTTTAAACTATAATCCTAATTAGTTCAATTTAATATGTTTTGATTTCATTCATGATATAAACCAATTAAAAGAATTAAAATAAAGAAAAATCTAATTTTAGTTCAAAAAATAAAATTTACTAATTTGAATAGGGGGATAATTGGGAAAATTAGTGCAATTTCTACATCAAAAATTAAAAAAATAACGGTAATTAAAAAAAAATGTAATGAAAATGGAATTCGAGCTGAAGATTTTGGGTCAAATCCACATTCAAATGGTGAGCATTTTTCTCGATCTATAAATGATTTTTTTGATAAAATAATTGATAAAAATATTATAATATTTGAAATTAATATAATAATAATAAAAATATTTGTTAATAAAATAATTATTTATATTACAATTATTAAACTTTTTGATTGGAAGTCAAATATACTAAATATATTATATAAATAATTAATTTCCTCATCAATAAATTGAAATATAAAGGAATAATCAAACTACGTCTACGAAATGTCAATATCAAGCAGCTGCTTCAAATCCAAAGTGATGATTACTTGAAAAATGATTATTTAAATGTCGAATTAAACAAATTAATAAAAATATTGTACCAATAATAACATGTAATCCATGAAATCCTGTTGCTATAAAGAATGTAGACCCATAAACTCTATCTGCAATAGTAAAAGGGGCTTCAAAATATTCATATGCTTGTAAAATTGTAAAATAAATTCCTAAAATAATTGTAATAAATAGTCCTTGAGTTATTTGGGAATTATTATTTTCTATAATTGCATGATGAGCTCAAGTAACTGATACTCCTGATCTAATTAAAATAATAGTATTAAGAAGAGGAATTTGAAATGGATTAAAAGGAGTAATTCTGACAGGAGGTCATATAGCTCCAATTTCAATATTTGGGGCTAATCTTCTATGAAAAAAAGCTCAAAAAAAAGAAATGAAAAAAAAGATTTCTGATACAATAAATAAAATTATTCCTCATCGAAGTCCTTTTGTAACTAAAATTGTATGTTTACCTTGGTAAGTACCTTCTCGACAAATATCTCGTCATCATTGGTATATGGTTAAAATTACAATAAAATATCCTAAAATTAATAAATTTATATTAAAATTATGAAATCATTTTACTATTCCACTAACTAAAACTATTACTCCAATAGCTCCTGTTAATGGTCATGGTCTATAATCTACTAAATGAAATGGATGATTAATTGTTTTAATTAACTTCTCTAGAATATAAAGTCTTTAAAATAGCAATTACATAAGATTGAATAACTGCAACCGCTGATTCTAAAATTAATAGTAAGATTTGAACTACAACTAAAAATAACAATAAATATCTTGGTATAGAAGGTCCTGTTCCTCTGAGTAATGTTATTAATAGATGTCCAGCAATTATATTTGCTGTTAATCGTACAGCTAGAGTTCCTGGTCGAATAATATTACTAATAGTTTCAATTAATACTATAAATGGTATTAAAATAGCAGGAGTTCCTTGGGGAATTATATGAATAAATATATGTTGGGAATTATTTAATCACCCATAAATTATAAATCTTAATCATAATGGTAAAGAAATTGATAAAGATAGAGTTAAATGACTTGTTCTAGTGAAAATATATGGGAATAATCCTAAAAAATTATTAAATAAAATAAATGAAAATATTGAAATAAAAATAAAAGTTGATCCTTGGAAATAATTATTTTTTAATAAAGTTTTAAATTCATTATGAAGTTTTAATAAAATAAAATTTCATAATAAAAAATGACGATTAGGGATTAATCAAAATGAATATGGAATAAATATAATTCCTAAAATTGTTCTAATTCAATTAAATGAAATATTGAATAAATTTGTTGAAGGGTCAAAAATTGAAAATAAATTACTTATCATTTTCAATTAAGATTTTTTAATTTTAAATTTATATTTTTATTTAATTTTAATCTTTTTTTATTAAAAATATAATAATTTATAATATTAAAAATTAAAAATACTAATAAAAAAAAAAAGAAAGAAATTAATCAATTAATTGGTATTATTTGAGGGATAAAAGAATATTATTTATAATAATAATTTAAATTTGACATATTTATGTTATTTTTTTAACTAATTCTTTCATTAGAAGTAATTGCTAATTTACTATAAAATGGTTTAAGAGACCAGTACTTGCTTTCAGTCATCTAATGATGAATAATTATTAATTCAATTAATAAAATTTTTAATTGAAATTCTTTCGATTACAATAGGTATAAAACTATGATTAGCTCCACAAATTTCTGAACATTGACCATAAAAAATTCCTGGTCGATTAATAAAAAAATTAGTTTGATTTAATCGTCCTGGATTTGCATCTACCTTTACTCCAAGAGATGGAACTGTTCATGAATGAATTACATCAGTAGCAGTAACTATAATTCGAATTTGATTATTTATTGGTAAAATAATTCGATTATCAACATCTAAAAGTCGAAAATTTCTATTTGATATTTCATTAGGAGAAATTATATAAGAGTCAAATTCAATATTATGAAAATCTGAATATTCATAACTTCAATATCATTGATGACCAATAGATTTTAATGTAATTAAAGGATTATTAAGTTCATCTAATAAATAAAGTAACCGTAATGATGGTAATGCAATAAAAATTAATGTAATTGCTGGTAAAATAGTTCAAATTAATTCAATTATTTGACCTTCTAATAGGAATCGATTAATGAATTTATTAAATAATAAACTTAATATTAAATATCCAACTAAAATTGTAATTATAATTAAAATAATTAAAGTATGATCATGAAAAAAAATAATTTGTTCTATTAAAGGGGATGCTCTATTTTGTAAATTAAGATTTGATCATGTTGCCATTTCTAAAAAAAGGATAATCCTTTATAAATGGGGTTTAAATCCATTACATATAATCTGCCATATTAGAAGTTACTTAAAATAGGTAATTCATTATATGAATGTTCAGCTGGAGGTAGGTTTTGATATCATTCAATTGAAGAAGATAAATTTAAGGTAAATAAAGAAATTCGTTGATTAATTATTGACTCTCAAATAATAATTAATATAAATATGATTGCTAATAATGAAATATAAGATCCTAATGATGAGATAACATTTCATGAAATATAAGAGTCTGGATAGTCTGAATAACGACGAGGTATTCCAGCTAAACCTAAGAAATGTTGAGGGAAAAAGGTTAAATTTACACCAATAAATATAATAAAAAATTGAATTTTTAATATATATGGATTTAAAGATAATCCTGTAAATAAAGGATATCAGTGAATAAATCCTCCTAAAATAGCAAATACAGCTCCTATAGATAAAACATAATGAAAGTGAGCTACTACATAATAAGTATCATGTAATGTAATATCAATAGAAGAATTAGATAAAATTACACCTGTTAATCCTCCTACTGTAAATAAAAATACAAATCCTAATCTTCATAAAATAGATGGTGAATAATTAATTTGTGTTCCGTGAAAAGTGGCTAATCAACTAAAAATTTTAATACCTGTTGGTACAGCAATAATTATAGTTGCAGATGTAAAGTATGCTCGTGTATCAATATCTATTCCTACAGTAAATATATGATGAGCTCAAACAATAAATCCTAATAATCCAATTGCTAGTATAGCATAAATTATTCCTAAACATCCAAATGTTTCCTTTTTACCTCTTTCTTGTGAGATAATATGGGAAATTATACCAAATCCTGGTAAAATTAAAATATAAACTTCAGGGTGTCCAAAAAATCAAAATAAATGTTGATAAAGAATAGGATCACCTCCTCCAGCTGGATCAAAGAATGATGTATTTAAATTTCGGTCTGTAAGTAATATAGTAATAGCTCCTGCTAAAACAGGTAGTGATAATAATAATAAAAAAGCAGTAATTCCTACAGCTCAAACAAATAAAGGTATTTGATCAAATGATAAATTATTTAATCGTATATTAATAATAGTAGTAATAAAATTAATAGCTCCTAAAATAGAAGAAATTCCAGCTAAATGTAAAGAAAAAATAGCTAAATCTACAGATCTTCCACCGTGGGCAATATTAGAGGAGAGTGGGGGGTAAACTGTTCATCCAGTTCCTGCTCCATTTTCTACAATTCTTCTTGAAATTAATAAAGTTAAAGAAGGTGGTAATAATCAAAAACTTATATTATTTATTCGTGGGAAAGCTATATCTGGGGCTCCTAATATTAATGGGACAAGTCAATTTCCAAATCCTCCGATTATAATAGGTATTACTATAAAGAAAATTATAATAAAAGCATGTGCTGTTACAATAGTATTATAAATTTGATCATCTCCAATTAAAGATCCTGGAGTTCCTAATTCAGCTCGAATTAATAATCTTAATGAAGTTCCAACTATTCCAGCTCAAATTCCAAAAATAAAATATAATGTTCCAATATCTTTATGATTTGTTGAATATAGTCATTTTCGCTAAAATAAAATGGCTGAGTTAATAAGCGATAAATTGTAAATTTATTTACGAGAATATTTCTCTTTTATTATAGTCTTATATTCAAAAATGATATAAAATTGCAAATTTTAAGGAATAGTATAATTCTATTAAGGCTTAAAGAAGATTTCTTTATAAATAATTTTGAAGATTATTAGTTTAATTTAACTTAAAACCTTAATAAAAAAATAAAGTTCTTAAAATTATTCCTATAATAGAAAAAAAAGAGAAAAAATTAATTATTAAAAAATATTTATTTTTAATATTAATTTTAAATCATTTATTTTTTATATAGTTAAATATAATGGCTGAATATCTAATACGAATATAAAAAAATAATATAATTAATCTTATTATAATAAAAATAAAAGTTATTAAATATATATTATTATTAATTAAAAAATTAATAATAATTCATTTAGGAAAAAATCCAATAAAAGGGGGTAATCCACCTAATGAAAGAAAATTAATTAAGATATTAATTTTAATTATAAAATTTATATTGTTTATAAATAATTGATTAATAAAAAATATATTTAAGATGTAAAAAAAAAAACATATAATTCTAATTATGAAAGAATATAATGAAAAATAAAAAATCCATAAAGTTTCTCTAATTGAAATTGATATAATTATTCATCCTAAATTATTAATTGAAGAAAATGCTATTAATTTTCGTAAAGATGTTTGATTTAATCCTCCAATAGCTCCAATAATAACATTTAAGATTACAATAATATTAATAAAATAATTATTTATATAATAAGATAATAAAATTAAAGGTGTAATTTTTTGTCATGTTATTAAAATAAAACTATTTAATCAAGATAACCCTTCAATAATATTAGGAAATCAAAAATGAAATGGTACTCTTCCTATTTTTATTAATATAGAAAAATTTATTATAATAGATAAAAAATTATTTATTTCAAAATTTTTTATTAATGTTAATTTGATTAAAATTGTAAATAAAAAGTTTAAAGAAGCAATTGATTGTGTAAGAAAATATTTTAATGATGCTTCTGTTGAAAATAAATTATTAGAATTAGAAATTAGGGGGATAAAACTTAAAAGATTGATTTTTAATCCAATTCAACATCCAAATCAAGAGTTTGATGAAATAGAAATTAAAGTTCTAAAAATTAAAATAAAAAAAAAAAACATTTTATTAGAATTAAGTAAATTATAAATTTAAAATAAGAAATTAATTTCTTTTGAGAATTTAAAATTCAAATTATATATTTTAGTGTAAGATGCATAATAGTTTTTGATACTATTGGGTATAGTTTAATTCTATAAAATATAATAAAGGTAAATTAACTTTACTTAATTTATCCTATCAGAATAATCCTTTAATCAGGCACTTTATTTTTAAAAAAAAGGGATTTCCTTTATATTTGGGGTATGAACCCAAAAGCTTAGTTTAGCTTATTTTTAA